ACCAGAATTGCTTTTCCTTGATATCGAACATAATGCATGAAGGGATCCTTGAAGAACCATGGGGTCTTCTGAAAATAATTACGGCGCACTACTACTACTATAAGATGTTCTATTTTTCCATAGAAATGTGTTCGCTCAAGAAACGCTCCAGAAGATGTTAATCGTAAATAAGAAGATTGTTTACGAAGAAAAACTAATACAAATTCGCATTCAGATACATAAGAATTATATGGGAACCGAAATAGTCTTTTATTTTCTTTTGAAAAAAGAAAAATAGAATTATTCGGAGTAAAAAGACTATTCCAATTATGATATTCGTGAAGAAAGAATCGCAATAAATGTAAAGAAGGAACATCTTGGATCCAGAATTGAAGGATTTGAACCAATATTTTCAGATGGATGGGATAAGGTATTAGTATATCTGACACATAATTTAAATGCGAAAATTTGTCCTCCAAAAAGGGAAATATTGAATGAATAGATCGTAAATTCAAATTCTGAGATTTTGGTATTTTTTTTTCTTCGAGGGAAGATACTAATCGCAGCAAGAATGGAATTTCCACAATGACTGCAAAACCTTCCAATATCATCTGAGAATAAAAATGAAAATAAAAAAGATTGTTGTGCCCAACGAATCGATTTTGGTTAGAATCATTAACCGAATAAATCAAATAATTCTGTTGATACATTCGAATAATTGAGCGTTTCACAAGTACTGAACTAGATTTTTTGTCATAACCAAAAATTTCCGTGGATTCGTAAAAAATCGAACTATTTAAACCACGATCATGAGCAAATGTGTAAATATACTCTTTAAAGAGAAGCGGATATAGAAAGTGTTGCGGATATAGAAAGTGTTGTTGCCAAGATATATCTTTTTCTAAATATCCTTGTAATTCTTCCATTTACATTTCTACTTGAACCAGAGGCGGGACCTATTTCATTTTTTAGGTTATCAAATGATACATAGTGCAATATGGTCAGAACGGGGTATGTATTATGTATATAATTACAGTAAGAAATATATATATATCCCGCAAACAAAGGAAACTGGGGAGTCCAATCAACATATCTTTTTCCTCTCCTTTTCTATCCAATTGGTTTATGTTCGTTATGATTACAAGAGGGTAAAAAATCCTTTATTTTTGCAACTCGATCGCTCTTTTGACTTTGGAAAAAATTCTCTTTATCAGTATACTGTTTCTTCTACACATCCGTCTCCAATCCATAATAAAGAATAATTAGGATTCATTAAAGAAAATCAATGGTCCACTCACGGAAGAGCCCACCCTTTCCCGCATCAGGCACTAATCTATCTTTAACGTCTAATTAGATCGGGTAATCATTCAAATTAAGAACAAAAGCTCGTTGCTTTTTATTTCACCAGAATTAGAGCCATTGGGCTCTATCCATTTATTCACTGGACCCAACTGTAAATGTGAATTTTTTTTTTCTTTTTGGAAGTGAAAAAAAAAATAAAATTGTAACGATCCGGTAAGGATAAACTCAAAGTTCTACTTTAATTAAATAATATTTAATTAAATAATAAATTAAATAAATAATATTAATATTACGACATGCTGTTTTTTCCATTCATTACCTTTGAGGATCAGTCGTGGTCTTATAGACTCTACCAATAGTCTGGACGAATCTGTTGCTTCATCCAAATGTGTAAAAGATCATAGTCGCACTTAAAAGCCGAGTACTCTACCGTTGAGTTAGCAACCCGAATAAAAATAAAAAAAATAGGATATATATGTAAATACGGTCAAAATAAAAAAATCAATTGAATTGCATTGCGCGACCCCGTCAAAACATTGAACTAGAACAAATCGAAAAGAAAGATTTGTTCTAGTTGATCAATTAAAAACACCAAAATACCAAAATGGACAGATCGGATTAAACAACAACTGATTCCCAATAGAGATGTCAAAATTGTGACAAACCACCATTTAATTTATCAATTTTCTTTTCTTTTTCGTTAAGAAAATACATCTTGTATGCCAGTAAATCCGGCGGGGCAAACCCATCATTTGACTGAAGTGAAGGAAATAAAAAACCAATATGGGGTGGAGATAAACGGATCTACTTATCTACGATCGAATTATATTTCTTCGATGCACCATTGTCAATATGGATCCAATGTTAAGAAAACAAATTTAAGTAAATCAAATAAAGACTTGTGTTGGATTGGCACAACATAAATAAGAAATTTTGATGAAAAAAATACGAAAGATGTAAAGTAAAGAAAAAATATCGGGTTTATTCAATCAATAGAGGTACAATTTTTTATTAATTTTGTTTTTTTACTTTAACTTGAAATAATTCTGCCTTCCTTAAAATATCACAAACAGTTCTCGTAGGTTGAGCACCTTTTTCAAGGAAATATAGAATAACAGGAACATTTAAATAAGTTTGATTCTTTATCGGATCGTAAAAACCTACTTTTCTAAGATCTCTTCCTTCTCTTCGGGATCGAACATCAATTGCAACGATTCGGTAGATGGCTCATTGGAATAGATGTAAATAAACAATGCCCCCCCTAGAAACGTATGGGAGGTTTTCTCCTCATACGGCTCGAGAAAAAAGGATTCTAAATTTCTGTATTATAATGAATGAATGACAAATGGATCCATAAAATCATGAATTAGACTATGATTTGAGTCGTTTTTTTATTCTTCCTTACAGAAAAAAGAAATCTCATTCGTACTCATAACTCAAGTTGGGTAATTCTGACAGAGTTCGAAGGGAAACCCTTAGACATTTATTGAGCCGTCTCTAACCTCTTTTGTTTGTCTCATCTCGAATCTATTTTTATTCCTCATTCTGATTCAATTGCTGAGACAATTGAAAATAGTGTTTACTTGTTCCGGAATCCATTATCTTTGCTTTGTGAAATCATTGGGTTTAGACATTACTTCGGTGATCCTTACTCCTTTCAAAAGAGCAGCAACATACCTTTTTGTTTTTTGTTATCTTTTTCTATACTATAGAAATAGAATATGAACGGTGGATTCCCTTGTGATACACTTTTGATCGAAATAGTTTTACCAATTCTGAAAAATTTTACTTTTTATTTTTCAAACTTCTTTTATTTTTCGATTTTTTTAACCTTTCGATTTATATATTGAGGATATACTTACAAAGTTGGTCTAACTTATTGATAGTTACTAACCCTAGATTCTTCCCCCTGATAAACGAATCAATCCTTTCTGCTCGAGCTCCATCATGTACTATTTACTTACAACCTAACACAAATTAGGTTCCTAACAGAGCAGAACAAACTATGTCGAGCCAAGAACATCTTCATTCCTATAGAAAATGGTGGATGTAAGAATCCACAGCCGATCATGTCCTTCAAGTCGCACGTTGCTTTCTACCACATCGTTTCAAACGAAGTTTTACCATAACATTCCTCTAATTTTATTTCAAACCGGTATGTAATTGATTCAATATGGAATCATGAATAGTCATTGGCTCAACCGGTGTGTGTATACCGGTATATAATAATCATAGAAAGGATGAAATCTGCATACATGGTTCCTTTTTTTTTTCAACTTCTCTTTCAACTGCCGGATCTTACTTATGAATTAAGAATTCGGGTCAATTGGATCTCAATTGTTCAAATAAAGCTTGTCTCTTGAACAAATAAATGAGTTATATTATAACTACGTTTATAAATATGTGTGTTTAATATTTAACATTTTTAACATTTGATATTTTATTTAATTTTTAATTTTAATATTTTTTATTGTTTAATATATGTACATATTACTTTATTACTTTATTGTTCTTTTTATATATCTTTATTTTATAAATCTATATCTTATATCTTTTTTTATATATCTTTATTCTTTTTTCCTTTATATTTATAATAAATAAAGTATATTATTTAAATATAAATATAAAGAATAAAAAAAAATAGATAAATAAAAAAGGAAAACGAAGTTTTTTATCAATCTTGACTTCACGTGTCACATCACATAAAAAACTTTCCATTTTTAAATGGGGATGCGGAGAGATGGCTGAGTGGACTAAAGCGGCGGATTGCTAATCCGTTGTACGAGTTTTTTGTACCGAGGGTTCGAATCCCTCTCTCTCCGCTTCTTCTGATTACTTGAGACTTTCGAATTCGAAGGAATTTAGAACCCTTGATTTTATCATAGGTAAATGTATGGAATACAAAAAATCATAAGAAAAAAATTAGAAAAAGCAGGAAAAACGAAAAATATCTTTTTTTTATTCCTCACGTCCAGGATTACGCCCTGGATCATTAGATAAAAATCCGAAGATGAAGAGAGAAATAAAGAATATCACTACTGTATAAACGAATAGTTTGAGAGTAAGCATTACACAATCTCCAAGATCTTTTTTTTTTTGAAAAAGGGAATAGATTACTTATTTTTTACCACATACATGTTTTGACATGACACCCCCAAAAAAATGAAGTGTTTTTTGATTTTTTGAAAAGAAAGTCATTTTCACGAATTTCTTTGGAATAAGATTTTGATTCCTTCGTTATCAAAAATTTCTTGTCATACAATTAGGTATTGTAGGCAACCTAATAAAATCTTTGCTCACTGTAAGGTCAGAACGAGGAAATAAGCTGATCAAAATTCATCGCCGCGGTTATTAAATATACAAGAATTTCTATTTTTGAATCGAGGGTTCATAATGTAAGACTTATCTGGTTTTATCAATTTTTCGAATTTTGATTTATCGAATAAATCATGAATTTAGCAGAGTATTAAATCATCGAAAACTTACAGCAGCTTGCCAAACGAAGGCTAAGAGAAAAAAAAGTACAGGTATGACAGGCATAAAATCTACGATTGGATTTAAAAAGGCATAAGCTTCGGGCAATTTGGCGAAGAAAAAACTACTCGAATAAAAGACAGAATTAAGACAGATACAGATTAAACTAAAGATATTAAGCATAACAAAATTTCGTTCTTGTAGATTAGATAATTTTATTCTGATTGAGTTTTTTTTATAAGGGA